CTGTGAAAAAATTAAAACCTCGAGCTCGAGGGCGGAGTTATCCGATAAAAAGACCCACCTGTCATATAACTATTGTATTAAAAGATATATCCTTATATGAATATGAAAGATATAAAGACTATCTCATATGCTTAAGAAACCCCGAATGGGTAGATAAAAATAAGTACACAAATAGGACGCGTCATGATATGTATAATAGTGGGGAATTATGGGACAAAAAATAAATCCACTTGGTTTCAGGCTTGGTACAACCCAAGATCATCATTCTCTTTGGTTTGCACAACCAAAAAATTATTCCGAGGGTCTACAAGAAGACCAAAAAATACGAAACTGTATCAAAAATTATGTAGAAAAAAATATGAGAATATCTTCTGGTGTCGAGGGAATTGCACGTATAGAAATTAAAAAAAAAATTGATCTGATTCAGATCATAATATATATGGGATTCCCAAAGTTCTTAATGGAGGGTAGACCGCAAAGAATCGGAGAATTACAGATAAATGTACAAAAAAAACTTAATTATGTGAACCAAAAACTCAACATTGCTATTACAAGAATAGCAAACCCTTATGGACACCCTAATATTCTTGCAGAATTTATAGCAGGACAATTAAAGAATAGAGTTTCATTTCGAAAAGCAATGAAAAAAGCTATTGAATTAACTGAACAGGCAGATACAAAAGGAATTCAAGTACAAATTGCAGGGCGTATCGACGGAAAAGAAATTGCGCGTGTCGAATGGATCAGAAAAGGTAGGGTTCCTCTACAAACTATTCGAGCTAAAATTGAATATTGTTCCTATATAGTTAGAACTATTTATGGGGTATTAGGCATCAAAATTTGGATATTTGTAGACGAAGAAAAATAAGCCTTTACTTAACTTGTCTTTACATTCTATCCATTGATAGAACAAAAAATGACAAACTCTTTCATTCTTTCTTTTTCTATTCAATCAAAACAAAAATGAGCAATTCTAATTCTTAATTCTATAGGGTTGAATAAAAAATTCTATTGATGATTTTCTATAATTGCTATGCTTAGTGTGTGACTCGTTGGTTTTTTTGGGGGGGTTAGGATTCAAAAAAAGATAGACTAGCCTGTAGTATAAACGAATAACTATAGAACTAATAACCAACTTATCGCTTCGCATTATCTGGGTCCAAAGAACCGGTCAAGATATGATATATTGGTTATATCCTTGTAGCAACTGAAATCTTTTTTTGCATAAAGAAAATCTGATTATGACTTTTGAAAAAAAAAAAATATAAAAGTATGTGGATAAATGGAAGGATGAGAAAAAGAGAGAAAAAGAATATCAATGATATATTATTCCAATATGTATATGTAAGGTCTATGAGTCATCTCATATAAAGGCAGTGTAATAAAGTAATAAAGCATCAATACTGATTGATCCATAATTCGATGAATTAGTTCGTGGAACAAAAAAATCAAGAGCTTAGAGCCAATAAAGGCTGAGAAAATTGACTCAAGAACAAATTTCATTATTTCATTAGGGGCTCCATTATATTGTAAAATTAAGACCTAACCATTAATTGAGAGGCGATGGGAACGACGGAACCTATGAATGCATAAGATTCTATTGAAAACGAATCCTAATGATTTATTGTGCGGGATGGCGGAACGAACCGGGGAACAATCCATTTATTCTGAGAGGCCCTGGGGCTAACCCTACAACCGAAAAAAAATTGAAAGAGTAAATATCCGCCCGCGAAAGTTTTGATTTTTTTTTATTTTGATCGATATGATAATATAAAAAGCAAAACAAAACAAGGATTTGGTATAAATAAGGATTTGTTATAACGTTATAACAAAACGACGTTTCTCTAAATAAAAAATCAAAATAAATAGAAATAATTATCTATAAAATAATTATCTATAACATAGAATACATGTTTAGTTAGATATCAAATCAAAACAAAATATACATCTAATCTATTAGATGAAATCTCAAAAAATCCCATGATTCAGTATATTATTTATCAAATACATGTATATTCTTTTTAATCGTTTCATTCGCGAGGAGCTGGATGAGAAGAAACTCTCATGTCCGGTTCTGTAATAGAGATGGAATTGAGAAACAACCATCAACTATAACCCTAAAAGAACCAGATTCCGTAAACAACATAGAGGAAGAATGAAAGGAATATCTTATCGAGGTAATCGTATTTGTTTCGGTAAATATGCTCTTCAAGCACTTCAACCCGCTTGGATTACATCTAGACAAATAGAAGCAGGGCGGCGAGCAATGACACGAAATGCACGCCGCGGTGGAAAAATATGGGTACGTATATTTCCAGACAAGCCAGTTACAGTAAGACCTACAGAAACACGTATGGGTTCGGGGAAAGGATCCCCCGAATATTGGGTAGCTGTCGTTAAACCAAGTAGAATACTTTATGAAATGAGCGGAGTAGCGGAAAATATAGCCAGAAAAGCTATTTCAATAGCCGCGTCCAAAATGCCTATACGAACTCAATTCATTATTTCGAGATAGGACTGGACTGTAGAAACAAAGGAAAGAGGGTCTTGGAGATGAAAAAAAGTAATTGCAGGTTCCTTTTTTTTTGTTTTAGACAAACAATATTTCTTTTTTTTTACTTCGCCCTTTGTATTGAAATGAAAGAAAAGAGTAAAAAAACGATATGATTCAACCTCAGACTCATTTGAATGTAGCGGATAACAGCGGGGCCCGAGAATTGCTGTGTATTCGAATCATAGGGGCTAGTAATCGCCGATATGCTTATATTGGTGACGTTATTGTTGCTGTAATCAAGGAAGCAGTACCAAATACACCTCTAGAAAAATCAGAAGTGATCAGAGCTATAATTGTACGCACTTGTAAAGAACTCAAACGTGACAACGGTATGATAATACGATATGATGACAATGCTGCAGTTGTCATTGATCAAGAAGGAAATCCAAAAGGAACACGAATTTTTGGTGTAATTGCCCGGGAATTGAGACAGTTAAATTTCACTAAAATAGTTTCATTAGCACCTGAAGTATTATAAGATCTAAGATGAGATGAGACCATGATATAGTTAGAATATTTGAATAAAATAGATTAAATTAATTTGTAGATTGTATCTCACGCATATACCTTTAATTTTTTTTTAATAATTTACTTTTTTATAATTATAATAATTAACCTTTAATTATTAATTAACCTTTAATTATTAATTAATTATAAAAAAAAAAAAGAACATGTTGATGATATCAAAATTCGGGGGAAAAAATCATTTTAGTTTATCATGGGTAAGGACACTATTGCTGACATAATAACCTCGATACGAAATGCTGACATGAATAGAAAAGGAACGGTTCGAATATCATATACTAACATCACCGAAAACATTATTAAAATACTTTTACGAGAAGGGTTTATTGAAAACGTGAGGAAACATCGAGAAAGCAACAAATATTTTTTGGTTTTAACCCTACGACATAGAAGAAATAGGAAAGGACCATATAGAACTATTTTAAATTTAAAACGGATCAGTCGGCCCGGTCTACGAATCTATTCTAACTATCAACGAATTCCTAGAATTTTAGGCGGGAGAGGGGTTGTAATTCTTTCTACTTCTCGGAGTATAATGACAGACCAAGAGGCTCGACTAGAAAGAATCGGCGGAGAAATTTTGTGTTATATATGGTAATCTTTCTGATATTCAAATTGTATCTGTATCCGGAACTTCCTAGTTGTGAAAAAAGAGAAGAGAAAGGGCGGGTTTCTAATATCACTCCTCCTACATTAGTTGATACTTCAAGGGGGTTTTACATGGAATGAAAGAACAAAAAAGGATTAATGCAGGTTTAATTACTGAATCACTTCCCAACGGTACGTATACTACCGTACCGGGGGATAGAGTCAAAATTGAAGTAAGTCGTTATGCGTTATGATTCAACCAGAGGTCCTTAATTTATAGACTCCGCAACAAAGATTCAAATGATTAGGTGCTTTTTTTAACTTCAACATTCCTTTCATAAGGATACAATTCGAGATTTCAAAATTTAAAGAAACTTATTTTCTTCCAATAAGTATATTCGGAATTAAGTTAAGGAATGAAAAATATGAAAATAAGGGCCTCTGTTCGTAAAATTTGCGAAAACTGTCGACTGATCCGTAGACGGGGACGAATTATAGTAATTTGTTCCAACCCAAGACATAAACAAAGACAAGGATAATCTTTCTAAAAAGGACTCTCGAAAGGACCTGATGTACAAATAAAATAAAGGATCTATTTTGACATGAAATGGATATATACAACTTCCATTTAGGAGATGATAAAATATGGCAAAACCTATACCAAGAATTGGTTCACGTAAGAATGCGCGTAGAATACCAAAGGGGGTTATTCATGTTCAAGCAAGTTTCAACAATACCATTGTGACTATTACAGATGTACGGGGTCGGGTGATTTCTTGGTCCTCCGCCGGTACTTGTGGATTTAGGGGTACAAGAAGAGGGACACCATTTGCTGCTCAAACCGCAGCAGGAAATGTTATTCGTACAGTAGTGGATCAAGGTATGCAACGAGCAGAAGTCATGATAAAGGGTCCTGGTCTCGGAAGAGATGCGGCATTAAGGGCTATTCGTAGAAGTGGTATACTATTAAGTTTTGTACGGGATGTAACCCCTATGCCGCATAATGGCTGTAGGCCTCCTAAAAAAAGACGCGTGTAAACATTGAAGGGATTTCAAGAGAAATAAATAATTCAACGATCTGATCAAATAATATTACTATGGTTCGAGAGAAAGTAACAATATCTACTTCTACTCGGACACTACAGTGGAAGTGTGTTGAATCAAGAGTAGATGGCAAGCACCTTTATTATGGGCGCTTTATTTTGTCTCCACTTATGAAAGGTCAAGCCGACACAATAGGCATTGCGATGCGAAGAGCTTTGCTTGGAGAAATAGAAGGAACAAGTATCACACGTGCAAAATCTGAGAAAATACCACATGAATATTCTACCAT